ACACGAACAAATAAAAAAAAGTAAGAGGAAACAAAATGGAGTTCGTTTCCTTTGTATACTTTAATACACAATAATACACAATACCCATCGTTTCTTTTGCCTGTTTTATATACATAAAACTTAATTAAATTAGTAAGGGGTATAGCTCCGACACTTAGATGGATAAGTATGTATCATGATCTATAACTAGAATACTGAATATGTATGTCGACCCATATCAATTAATTTGTCGAATATATACTCATACAAATTACTCATGTGCCAGGAACCAGATTTGAACTGGTGACACGAGGATTTTCAGTCCTCTGCTCTACCAGCTGAGCTATCCCGACCATTCACGACGCATCATCCTCATTTTATTTTAATATAGGACTTGGGTCTATGTCAATTAAAAAACGAAAAGATATTCCAAAGTATTATCCAGGCCCTGGTAGAATTTCTTGTATCTTCAAAAAGAAAACCTTGTAAGTTTCAATACAGTACAAATAATACAAATAATGATATAGATTGTTAATTATTTTAATTTAATACATTATTCAAAGATGCTCATTTGCATTTGTACACGTATCATATATATCACACACAAGGCTTATGATGTGATAAGAAAAAAAATTTCCGCTCAGATCGGTTTGTGAATGAAATAGTAGAGTGAGAATCACTGCGAACCATAACCAATTTTGAGTCACTAACAAAATAAAATGAGAAGATAAATAATTAGGGAGGCAACCAGGTCTTTTTGGGGATAGAGGGACTTGAACCCTCACGATTTCTAAAGTCGACGGATTTTCCTCTTACTATAAATTTCATTGTTGTCGATATTGACATGTAGAATGGGACTCTATCTTTATTCTTATCCGATTAATCAATTCTAAAAAAAAAGATTTATCAGACTATGATGGAGTGAATGATTTGATCAATGAATATTTATTTCATTTTTCAATTTTGATTTTGAATCGATTCACAAAAATTATTTCATTTTTCATATAAATAGATAGAAAAAAATTATAGAACCGGTTGGAGTCATCATTAATCATTTTTAATCATTTGGCGATAGTATTTCAGTAAGTATACATATGTATATAGGTTTATCTTTCATCTTTTCGGAAGTTTCGATGGAAGGATTCCTTTACGAACACAATGCAGCCAACTCCATTTGTTAGAACAGCTTCCATTGAGTCTCTGCACCTATCCTTTATTTATTCTCGCTTTCTGAAACCTTGTTTGTTTTCATAAAACGGGATTTGGCTCAGGATTGCCCATTTTTAATTCCAGGGTTTCTCTGAATTTGAAAGTTATCACTTGGTAGGTTTCCATACCAAGGCTCAATCCAATTAAGTCCGTAGCGTCTACCAATTTCGCCATATCCCCCTTTTTTTTGTGATGTGATTAGGATCACATCATGATGCCGTTTACCCTTTTTTGTTCATTTCCATTTATATTATGCTGGAACCGTTGAATTGATTAGATATCGATTCCTGTATTGAAAAGTGTTTTCTCCGATTTGATTTTGTATCTATCTTCTTTCATCTCTATTGGAGACCATACTTGGTCCAACCAGAAATTCAATATAGATATATACCACATAACATATATCTATTATATATATATTATATATATACATGTCCCAATCTCTATGATTTTCTATCATTTTTAGTGTGCAATTTTGAATACTTGAACGGTCGATTCTTTTTTTTTTTTTTTGTCTTAGGTTTCGCCTTTCCGAATGAAACCCTAGGAATGTTTCATTATGGTCTGGATTGCACTTTTCTCCTCTTATCCTTTTCTTAGGGCAGATCATAAAAAAAAAAACGACAAAGGGCAATTTAGTATTATTAATTTCAAATTTCATTAATAGCCATAACTAATCGAATGGATATAATTAATCAATTAATCATTCCGTTAATTTATATATTAATGAATATTAATGAAATTATTTCAAATTCTCTATTTTCGCTTTCAAATAGATATAATAATTAATTAATTATATTAATATATTATACGATTATAATATACAATAAATATACAATAAGATTCTAACTTAATTACTAGATTATATTCCTAACTTTAGGTACAAAATTCTATTTCAAATTCTAAATCTAAATAAATATCTAGAAATAAAAAACCATGTACTAAAATATTTTATTTAGAATTTATATAGTTTTCTTTTTATTTTATATAGTAAAATATCAAAAAACAATATTAAAAAATAGTAAAGGAAATATTAAATATGGAATAGTAAAAAAATATTCGTCTCTAATTAAACAAATTAAGATATTTATTATTGATAAACATATATTTGAGAAATAGATCTAAATTAATATATCAAAATGAAATATTTTTGAAAATTCGATTTTCCATTCTTATTCGTTTCTATAGTTGAATTTTTCTACATTTATATCATATTTATTATGAAATAATTAAGAATAAACAGTTAAGATCTCAGCAGCAGTAGTTTACTAAATTAGTATACGTGTACAATTTATGTTATGTGAGCCCGCTT